CAGAAAGTTCTACTAATCTGGGTGTAACTCAACAATACCGACATTTGTGGGTTCAATGCGAAAATTGTTATGGATTAAATTATAAGAAATTTTTTAAATCAAAGATGCATCTTTGTGAACAATGTGGATATCATTTGAAAATGAGTAGTTCAGATAGAATCGAACTTTTGATCGATCCGGGCACTTGGGAGCCTATGGATGAAGACATGGTCTCTCTGGATCCCATTGAATTTCATTCGGAGGAGGAGCCTTATAAAAATCGTATCGATTCTTATCAAAGAAAGACAGGATTAACCGAGGCTGTTCAAACAGGCAGAGGGCAACTAAACGGTATTACCGTAGCAATTGGGGTTATGGATTTTCAGTTTATGGGGGGTAGTATGGGATCCGTAGTCGGGGAGAAAATTACCCGTTTGATTGAATACGCTACTAAAGAATTTCTACCTCTTATTATAGTGTGTGCTTCCGGAGGGGCACGCATGCAAGAAGGAAGTTTGAGCTTGATGCAAATGGCTAAAATATCTTCTGCTTTATATGATTATCAATCAAATAAAAAGTTATTCTATGTACCAATTCTTACATCTCCTACTACCGGTGGGGTGACAGCTAGTTTTGGTATGTTGGGGGATATCATTATTGCCGAACCCAATGCCTACATTGCCTTTGCGGGTAAAAGAGTAATTGAACAAACATTGAATAAAACAGTACCCGAGGGTTCACAAGCGGCCGAGTATTTATTCCAGAAGGGCTTATTCGATCTAATCGTACCACGTAATCCTTTAAAAAGCGTTCTGAGTGAGTTATTTCAACTACACACTTTCTTTCCTTTGAATCAAAATTAGAACATTAAGTTCAATTATTTTGAGCAAACAAGTAATTAGTTTATCGGAATCCAAGTTAAAATTAGACGAATGGGGTTTTCTTTGTTGACATAAGATCTAATTATATAAAGAATCAAAAGTCACAGAAAATCCGCCCCTTTTTCTATATTCCTGATTATTGATCAAGAAGCCTCTATTAACAAGATAAAAGATGAAATTCTTATTTTCGTGAAATTAGGCAAATCAAAAAAATATACTCTTCTCGTCATATATAATGAAAATCTATAAAATATAGAATTTTTTATTTTTCTATATCTTACGATAATCCTATTTTGACTAAGAATCCCTGATGGATGGGATTCTAACAAACCCTTCAATATATTCAATATAATATATAATAAGATATCTTTATATTATAAATATAAAATATAAATAATAATAACAGGTACAAATAGTAAATCGAGGTACCCATTCTATGACAACTCTTAACTTTCCCTCTGTTTTGGTGCCTTTAGTAGGCCTAGTATTTCCGGCAATCGCAATGGCTTCTTTATTTCTTCATGTTCAAAAAAACAAGATTGTTTAGAGCCGATGGCACAAAATCTCATCTATTTTTTTTTTTCAAAACTGACGCTTGTATCATAACACAGATATCTATTTAGCAAAATATGGTATAAGCGGCTTCCGCCGAAAAACTCTTATGTCTCTAGAAAATGCTATAGGGATCAATGGATTCTAGCTATTTTCAAATAGACCCGAATCGACGGATAGCTGAACTGTAAAGTTGGTCTATCTATATCTATTTGGCTATCTTTAGTGAGATCATACGAAGGGTATGTTATTAGTTTAGATCTAACGAATTTAATGAATTACTCCTAAAGGATCACATCAAACTAGTGCTAGTTGATGCGAGTTACTTCGGAAAAAAAGGACTAAAGTCAAATTCATTTGGGGTATTCTCTCAATTCCAAAAAAATCAACTGGATCAAGTATGAGTTGTCGATCAGAACATATATGGATAGAACCTATAACGGGGGCTCGAAAAACAAGTAATTTCTGCTGGGCTGTTATCCTTTTTTTAGGTTCATTAGGATTCTTGTTGGTTGGAACCTCGAGTTATCTTGGTAGAAATTTGATATCTTTATTTCCGTCTCAGGAAATAGTTTTTTTTCCACAAGGAATTGTGATGTCTTTCTACGGGATCGCGGGTCTTTTTATTAGCTCCTATTTGTGGTGCACAATGTCGTGGAATGTAGGTAGTGGTTATGATCGATTTGATAGAAAAGACGGAATAGTGTGTATCTTTCGTTGGGGATTTCCTGGAAAAAATCGTCGGGTCTTCCTCCGATTTCTTATAAAAGATATTCAGTCTGTCAGAATAGAAGTGAAAGAAGGTATTTATGCTCGTCGTGTCCTTTATATGGATATCAGAGGCCAGGGAGCCATTCCATTGACTCGTACTGATGAGAATTTTACTCCACGGGAAATGGAACAAAAAGCTGCTGAATTGGCCTATTTCTTGCGGGTACCAATTGAAGTATTTTAAGAAATGAGCCGGAATGCTTTCTCAGCAGGAGGGCAAAAATGCAAGAATGCTCTTTTTCCATAACATAACTTAATTGAGGTTTCTTCAGAACATTCATTCGAGTCAAAGCAGACATATATGGAACAAGTATCAAAAAAACTATTTTGGGGATCTTTTAGATGTATCGAAATATACACAACTCAATTCAATAAAAAAATAAGAAACAAATCGAAATATCTCATAATCAACCATTTAGAAATAAGGGAATTCCCCCCTTTTTTACTTGTTGGAATTGAGACTTTAGAGATCATATCTTGTAATTTTTTCGAAGCTTCTTTTTATACTTTTTGTGCTCCTTAATGACCAAAAAATTGAATCTCTTATAATGATAATTCGCAAATTTATGTTGTTTTTTGCCACTCATTTTTCACAATATTCTTCAGAAATTTCCCTCAATTCTTCTATCCCTGACTACTCATAGTAAGTTCAATTTTTTCGAAATATTAGAGATTTTTATATAATGATAGAAAAGGAGTTCTTTCGTCTCAAAATCTGAATAATATTATTCATTATTTCATTTCAATTTTTCTGGGCATTCATCGAAAGGAGATATGTGCTTGGAATTTGACCAATTGAGATATAGGTAAACATTATTTTTTGATTATTTATCCATTCCAATTTTTCGTCTATTTCTGTATTTTTTTCTAAATTCATAGGTTCGATAACTTGTAATAGAACTGATGCGTGAGAGAAATATTAGATTACAAATATTAGATTACATAGAGTCGACGAATGAGATGGGTTCATTAACAATTCAGAGATGAAAAAATGGAAAAAAAGAAAGCATTCACTCCTCTTTTATATCTTGCATCTATAGTATTTTTGCCCTGGTGGATTTCTCTCTCATTTCAAAAAAGTATGGAATCCTGGGTTACTAATTGGTGGAATACTAGGCAATCCGAACCTTTTTTGAATGATATTGAAGAAAAGAGTATTCTAGAAAAATTCATAGAATTAGAGGAACTCCTCTTCTTAGAGGAAATGATTAAGGAATACTCGGAGACACATCTACAAAACCTTCGTATAGGAATTCACAAAGAAACAATCCAATTAATCAAGATACACAACGAGGATCGTATTCATACGATTTTGCACTTCTCGACAAATATAATCTGTTTCATTATTCTAAGTGGTTATTCTCTTTTGGGTAATAAAGAACTTGTTATTCTTAACTCTTGGGTTCAGGAATTCCTATATAACTTAAGTGACACAATAAAAGCTTTTTCTCTTCTTTTATTAACTGATTTATGTATCGGATTTCATTCGCCCCATGGTTGGGAACTGATGATTGGCTTTGTCTACAAGGATTTTGGATTTGTTCATAATGAGCAAATTATATCTGGCCTTGTTTCCACTTTTCCAGTCATTCTAGATACAATTTTCAAATATTGGATTTTCCGTTATTTAAATCGCGTATCTCCGTCACTTGTAGTGATTTATCATTCAATGAATGACTGAAAAATTATCTACCTAATCCAATTAGAATGTTTCTTAGTTTGCAGTTGTACATAAGCAAAGCATTGAAAATCGTACTTACTCTTTATCTTTCTACCCATCCCGGAGATTCATCCTATATATTAATCATATTAATCCAGTCAAATTATTCCAGTAAATAACAGAATCGTGGATAGGAAACTCCATTAGTGACCTACCCCAATTTATTGTATAAATTTTCGGGATCAATGGTTGGACCATGCAAACTATAAATAAATTTTCTTGGATAAAGGAACAGATTACTCGATCTATTTCCGTATCGCTCATCATATATATCATCACTCGTGCATCCATTTCAAATGCATATCCCATTTTTGCACAGAAGGGCTATGAAAATCCACGAGAAGCGACTGGACGTATTGTATGCGCCAATTGCCATTTAGCTAATAAACCAGTGGATATTGAGGTTCCGCAAACGGTACTTCCCGATACTGTATTTGAAGCAGTTGTTCGAATTCCTTATGATATGCAACTGAAACAAGTTCTTGCTAATGGTAAAAAAGGGGCTTTAAATGTGGGGGCTGTTCTTATTTTACCAGAGGGTTTTGAATTAGCCCCTCCCGATCGTATTTCCCCCGAGATAAAAGCAAAGATGGGCAATCTGTCTTTTCAGAGCTATCGCCCCAATCAAAAAAATATTCTTGTCATAGGCCCTGTTCCTGGTCAGAAATATAGTGAAATCACGTTTCCTATTCTTTCCCCCGACCCCGCTACTAAGAAAGACATTCACTTCTTAAAATATCCTATATACGTAGGCGGAAACAGGGGAAGGGGCCAGATTTATCCTGACGGGAGTAAGAGTAACAATACAGTTTATAATGCTACAGCATCCGGTATAGTAAGCAAAATCCTACGAAAAGAAAAGGGGGGATACGAAATAACCATAGCGGATGCATCGGATGGACGTCAAGTGGTTGATATTATCCCTCCGGGGCCAGAACTTCTTGTTTCAGAAGGCGAATCTATCAAATTTGAGCAACCGTTGACAAGTAATCCTAATGTGGGCGGATTTGGTCAGGGAGATGCAGAAATAGTACTTCAAGATCCATTGCGTGTACAAGGCCTTTTGTTCTTCTTAGCATCTGTTATTTTGGCACAAA